TCGCTCCCGGCTCTAGGATTTTTACTAGTTAGTCCCGGTAAAGCCCCCAGACGGCGTATTTTTTTGAAACGAGGCCCTCGGTAACGTGCCATAAAAACTCCTTGTTTTCCTTATTTTTTTTTTGTTGAATTTTCAGAAACCTAAATTAAATTAAAACTGAACTAAATTGAACTAACGGATCAAGAACTATGATATATAAATAAATATGATAAATGAAGGAAAATCTACTGAAATAGTAGACTACAAAGAATTAGGAGATGGATTGTATCCATATCCGGACATTATTATATATATACCAAAAATGTATATAGAAAAAATATATACCAATAATATATATAGAAAGCAAAGTGGTCCTTTTCTTGTTCTTGCTTTGTTCTGCAGAGATTTAACCACTCTAAGTTTTGTTCATAATTAGGAGTTCTTACCACATAAGAATCGTTCACACTTGGAAAAAAGGGAAAAGCATCCAAATCAATATTCTTTGATTTCAAAAAAACAGTTTTAATCGTGTAAAAAATCAAACAAATAGAGAAAAGCCAGCTATCGGAGTCGAACCGATGACCATCGCATTACAAATGCGATGCTCTAACCTCTGAGCTAAGCGGGCTCACATAACAGAAATTGTACATGCATAGGAATTTAATAAACTAATGGAATCTTGGTTATTAACTTTTTATTCTTTTTTTTTTTTTCGATATTCATATGAATTAATTCATATGAATAACGAAAAAAAAAAAAGAATCGATCCTTCAAGTATTCAAAATTGCACGATAAAAAATGAGAGTAAGAGAAGTATATATAATAAATGTGTTCTATATACATCTATATTGAATTGCGGATAGAGAAATGATAGAATCCTTTCTGATTAGACTAAATAAGGGTCTCTGCTAGAGATGAAAGAAGATAGACAAGAAATAAAAAAAAGGCTTTTTATAGGAATCACTATCTAATGACTTCAACAGTTCGAGTAGAATACAAATGAAAAAGGGGGATAATAATAAGATCTTAATCTCAAAGCAAAAAAGGGGATATGGCGAAATTGGTAGACGCTACGGACTTAATTGGATTGAGCCTTGGTATGGAAACTTACTAAGTGATAACTTTCAAATTCAGAGAAACCCGGGAATTAAAAAGGGGCAATCCTGAGCCAAATCCTGTTTTCCGAAAAAAAAAAAAGTTTCAAAAAGACAGAAAAAAAAGGAAGGATAGGTGCAGAGACTCAATGGAAGCTGTTCTAATAAATGAGGTTGACTGCGTTGCATTAGTAAAGTAAACCTTCTGTCAAAACCCCAGAAAGGATAAAGAAAGTAAAGTATAACCATATATACATAGTACTAAAATACTATCTCAAATGATTAATAGGGCCGTGAATCCATAATCCATACATAGTACTAAAATACTATCTCAAATGATTAATAGGGCCGTGAATCCATAATCCATATTCATATTTTTTTTATCTTTAATTTCTTTTTTATCTTTATATATATTTATATATATAAATAGAAAAAAAAAAAAAAATAATTGACTTGATTCCAAATTGAGGAAAGGATTGAATATTAATTCATCAAACCATTCACTTCATAGTCTGATAGATAACTGACTAATCGGACGAGAATAAAGATAGAGTCCCATTCTACCTGTCAATATCGACAACAAGGCAATTTATAGTAAGAGGAAAATCCGTCGACTTTAGAAATCGTGAGGGTTCAAGTCCCTCTATCCCCAAAAAAGGACGGCTCGGCTCCTTAATTATTTTTATCCCATTCTCTCTTTTAGTGAACGGTTCAAATTTCGTTATCTTTCTCATTCATTCCATTCTTTGACAAACATATTTGGGCTGTATTTTTTTTTTACAAATCTATAGATATCATACACCTACAAATGCCCATCTTTGAGCAAAACAAGAAATTTCAATTCATTGGAAATTGGAATGATTAACAATCCAAATCATTAGTCGAATTGAAATTTACGAAGTTCTTTTTTTTTTAAGATACAAAAAATTTCAGGTCTGGATAAGCCTTTAGAATATTTTTTCGTCTTTTTCTTTTTAAAATTGACTTGTTTATGTTTAATTCACATAGGCCAAAATTTTTTACTAAAATTTAGTAAAATGAGTAAGACGACGTGACTAAAATGGTTGGGTAAAACGGTCGGGATAGCTCAGTTGGTAGAGCAGAGGACTGAAAATCCTCGTGTCACCAGTTCAAATCTGGTTCCTGGCACATGATTAATTTGTGTATTAAGTATCCATTCTACAATTTAATGAAATTTCGATCTGATATAGATCAACATAGATATTCAGTAATGGTATGGACCATACATGATATATACTTAACTTATCCATCTAGATATATAGCCTTTCTAGATCTAGATGAATAAAGAGTTTTTATTATAAAAGTTTATATTATAAAAAAACTATGTAAAAAAAATTCGATTATCTTTACTCGTCTTTTTTATTTTCATTTTATTTGTTCATAATGTGTCTCCTCTCGGTCAAAAA